AATTCACAACCATTTATGCGTTGGAGAGATCGTTTCTTATTTTGTGCCGAAGCAATCTTTAAAGCGCAAGCCGAAACGGGTGAAATTAAAGGACATTACTTGAATGCAACTGCGGGTACATGTGAAGAAATGATCAAAAGAGCGGTATTTGCCAGAGAATTGGGAGCTCCTATCGTAATGCATGACTACTTAACTGGGGGGTTCACCGCAAATACTAGCCTGGCTCATTATTGCCGCGACAATGGTCTACTTCTTCACATCCATCGCGCAATGCATGCAGTTATTGATAGACAGAAAAATCATGGTATGCATTTTCGTGTACTAGCTAAAGCATTACGTATGTCTGGCGGAGATCATATTCACGCTGGTACAGTAGTGGGTAAACTGGAAGGGGAACGTGAGATGACTTTGGGTTTTGTTGATTTGTTACGTGATGATTTTATTGAAAAAGATCGAAGTCGTGGTATTTTTTTCACTCAAGACTGGGTCTCTATGCCAGGTGTTCTGCCCGTGGCTTCAGGGGGTATTCATGTTTGGCATATGCCTGCCCTAACCGAAATCTTTGGGGATGATTCCGTACTACAGTTCGGTGGAGGAACTTTAGGGCACCCTTGGGGAAATGCACCCGGTGCAGTAGCTAATCGGGTGGCTTTAGAAGCATGTGTACAAGCTCGTAATGAGGGACGTGATCTTGCTCGTGAAGGTAATGATATTATTCGTGAAGCTGCCAAATGGAGTCCTGAGCTAGCCGCTGCTTGTGAAATATGGAAAGAGATCACATTCGAGTTCGAGCCAGTGGATAAGCTAGATAAAGATACAAAATAAGCGCGTATAATTTAGCAATTCCTGTTTGTTCTCCTAATTGATTGCAATGAAACTTGGCCCAATCTTTCTTTTTTTGAGGAAAAGAAAGATTGGGCCGAATAAAAAGAAAGACATCTTATACTAATCCTATAATACTAATCCTATAATACTATGAACTATGAGGGTCTTTGTGTATTTGCATATATCTTTTATATGTACAGACCTTACGATAGATATACAATACGATATACAAGTATATACAAAATAGAAACATAAGAAGATAAGATCGAAGGAAGACTAAACAACTTATCTATTCTATTCTTTATTGTTGGATCCATAGGCTGAATTATGGATCCTTGGGATTGGATTGGTGGATCATTTTATATTCCTTAGTTTCAGGCCATAGATCAAGCCAAGGGAAGGATTCCTTCTACCCCTATCCTGTATATTGTCTTTTTCGTTCCCTGTTGTAATAGAAACTCATTTTCTTATTTGACTTATATGACACGAGATTCTACGAGACGAGAATTCATTTTTAATTTATGGGAAGAAACAACTATGTATCTTTTTGATGAGAATTGAAAGTTTTACATGAGAGAAACCTGTCTTTATATATCTTTTTTTGATGAAAAGATTCTATCATAATATTGAAATGATTCACCAGATTCCTCAAAAGGAGATCTTTTCAAGACTCGCTCGTTTTTCATTAACAATCTTAATGATTGGATCATAATCATATGCTTCATTTGAATTCTGATGAGAAAGAAAAAAAAGAAAAAAAATAGTAAAATGATTTTTTCTTCATCGAATGACTATTCATCTATTAGTATTAGGTTTTCATAAAATAGGGGGCGGAAAGAATCTATGGAAAAATGTTGGTTCAATTCGATGTTGTCTAACAAGAAGTTAGAACATAGGTGTGGACTAAGCAAATCAATGGATAGTCTTGATGCTCTTGGACATACCAGTGGAAGTGAAGAAACTATTCTAAATGATGCGGAGAAAAAGATTACTAGTTGGCACAGTTCTAGTTTCAGTAATATTAATTATCTAAATTATTTATTTGATAGCAGGAATCTTTGGAGTTTGATCTCTGATCATACTTTTTTAGTTAGAAATAGTAATGGTGACACTTATTCTGTATATTTTGATATTGAAAATCAGATTTTTGATATTGACAATGCTAGTTCTTCTTTGAGTGAACTAGAAATCCTTTTTCCTAGTTATTTGAATAGTGGATCTAATAGTAGTAATTACTACTATTATTATTCCATGTATGATACTCAATCTAATTGGAATAATCACATTAATAGTTGCATTGATAGTTATCTTCGTTTTGAAATCAGTCTTAAGAGTGACATTTACAGTGGTATCGACAGTTACATTTCTAGTTTCATTTGTACGGAAAGTATAAGTAGTATTGAAAGTGGAAATTCTAGTATCAAAACTAGTAGCAGTTATTTCAATATAAGAGAAAGATCTAATGATTTCGATATAAATACAAAATACAAGCAGTTATGGGTTCAATGTGAGAATTGTTATGGATTAAATTATAAAAAATTTTTTAGTTTAAAAATGAATATTTGTGAACACTGCGGATATCATTTGAAAATGAGTAGTTCAGATAGAATTGAACTCTTTATTGATCCTGGCACTTGGGAGCCTATGGATGAAGATATGGTCTCTATGGACCCCATTGAATTTCATTCAGAGGAGGAACCTTATATAGATCGCATCTCTTTTTATCAAAGAAAAACGGGTTTAACTGAAGCTGTTCAAACGGGCGTAGGTCAATTAAATAGTATTCCCATAGCAATTGGAGTTATGGATTTTCAGTTTATGGGAGGTAGTATGGGATCTGTAGTAGGTGAGAAAATCACCCGTTTGATCGAGTATGCTACTAATCGATCTCTACCTGTCATTATTGTGTGTGCTTCTGGAGGAGCACGCATGCAAGAAGGGAGTTTGAGCTTGATGCAAATGGCTAAAATATCTTCTGCTTCATATGATTATCAATCAAAGAAAGAGTTATTCTATGTATCAATCCTTACATCTCCTACAACTGGCGGAGTTACAGCAAGTTTTGGTATGTTGGGAGATATCATTATTGCTGAACCTAATGCCTACATTGCTTTTGCGGGTAAAAGAGTAATTGAACAAACATTGAAAAAGACAGTACCCGACGGTTCACAAGCGGCTGAGTATTTATTCCATAAAGGCTTATTCGACCCAATCGTACCACGTAATCCTTTAAAAGGTGTTCTGAATGAGTTATTTCAGCTACATGGTTTCCTTCCCTTGAATCAAGATTAAAAAAAGATTTTAAAAAAGATTGAAATTCTTCATTTTCAAATGGAAGTATAGCACTAGCTTCAGTTATTTTTCTTTGTAGCGAATAAGCATTTAGTTCATTATAATGAAAAAAACAAAACTAAGAAGATGGTGTTTTCTTTGGGTACATCAGTTATAAGTGTAGTAAGAGTCAAAAGTTTTGGATAATGACTTTTTGCCCCGGATCCTTTTTTTATTCTACCTCTCTTCCTGATTAGGAATAAGCATCCCTCTATCGACAAGATAAAAAAGTATTTCTTTCTCCTTCCGAGAAATCCGGGAAATAAAAATAAAATAGGAAATAAAAAGAAAGAAGAAATCTCAAATCAAATAAAGAAAATAGAAATATTCAAATAACAAATAAGAAGAATATAGAAGTTCTTTCTATTTAGCGAGAACCCCCGTTTTTCACTAGGAATCCCTTTTTGTTGAATAAGATTGGTTAAAGTTGGGAACTCATAAGAAACTCTTTTCTATCTTTCCTTTCAAAACAAAAAGGTGTTTTGAAAGGAAAGATAGAAAGACGATGAAGATAAGGATGGGAGAAGAAGAATCCAATTTCTGAAAGCGGATTCTCATACATATTCGTGTAGAAAGAGGAATAGGTACACTTCATTTAGTTCTACATTCGTTATTTATTCTGAAATACTTCATATTAAGATAATCTTAATATTCTTTCTAATAGATAGACTTATCATAAGATATCTTTATAATTATAATTTAGAATTATAATAGGTACAAATATGAAATCGAGGTACCCATTCTATGATAGATTTGAACTTTCCCTCTATTTTTGTTCCTTTAGTGGGCCTAGTCTTTCCGGCAATCGCAATGGCTTCTTTATCTCTTTATGTCCAAAGAAATAAGATTGTTTAAATACGATGGGACCAAATCTCATCAATTTATTTCAACACTGGATCATCATACAGATACTCTTTTAATGTAATAAGGTAGGATATATGATTCCGAAAACAAATAGTTGTTTTGTTATGTATGCCGATGCATAATATACGCATTAATGCGTGTATATGCGATTATAGCTTAATCAATTAAATGATTAAATTCAAAATGATCATCAGCAAATCTTTTTTGAAAAATATTTGAAATAGAAACTCAATGTATCTAACCAATTATTCCTAAAGGTTCCCGCCGGAATGCTGCTAGTTGATGAAAGTTACTTCGGGATCAAGCAATAAAAATCGAGTCAAATCCATTTGAGTTATTCTCTCAATTCCAATCGAATGCAACTGGATCTAGTATAGTATGAACTGGCGATCAGAACATATATGGATAGAACTTATAACGGGGTCTCGAAAAACAAGTAATTTTTGCTGGGCCTGTATCCTTTTTTTAGGTTCACTAGGATTCTTAGTGGTTGGAACTTCCAGTTATCTTGGTAAAAATCTGATATCCGTATTTCCGTCTCAGCAAATTCTTTTTTTCCCACAAGGGATCGTGATGTCTTTTTATGGGATCGCAGGTCTATTCATTAGTTCTTATTTGTGGTGCACAATTTCATGGAATGTAGGTAGTGGTTATGACCGATTTGATAGAAAAGAAGGGATAATGTCCCTTTTTCGTTGGGGATTTCCTGGAAGAAATCGTCGTATCTTCCTTCGTTTCTTTCTGAAAGATATCCAATCAATCAGAATGGAGGTGAGAGAGGGTCTTTTTCCTCGCCGTGTCCTTTATATGGAAATCAGGGGCCAAGGAGCCATTCCCTTGACCCGTACTGATGAGAATTTGACTCCACGAGAAATTGAACAAAAAGCTGCCGAATTGGCCTATTTCTTGCGCGTACCCATTGAAGTATTTTGAAATGAACTGAAGAAGAAATCTCAGCATGAGAGAAGGAACTTAATACATCTCAAAAGCAGGAGGACATATATGGACTAAGAAAATATAATAGAACTAATGAAAGAAAATAGATTAAGGAGAATAGAAACTATTTGTACACAAAAACTCTTTTGTATACACATGGCGTCCAGCTTCATTCTTTATACTAGTAAAAATAAAAAGAAAAAAGTCTAATAAGTATAGATTCATCAAATATCCTAACATTTCTTTTATTTTCGTAAAACATAATTCCTCTTTTTAGGCCTTTGAATTGATACCCTATCCCCGCGCTGCGATTAGACAGTGAAATCTTTCGAAATAGAAATAAAAGAATTAAAGGATCCGGTAGGTTTCGTCTTTAAATCCAAATTATATTCGTTAGTTCAAATAGGTTTTCGAGTCTTCATCGAAAGGAAGAAATGAAGAGGAAATCGGTTACAATTTGCCTAATTGGGATCTCTGGAATATGGAAAGAATATTTACTTCTTTTTTTTCATTCGAAAAGGGCCCTTCTTCTATGTTCTATTCTAGATCCAAAGACTCAATTCTTACACAAAAACAAAAATAGGAAAAGAACCATAGGTTCGATACCTTGTTCTTGTTAGAGTTATAGGCTCTTTTTATATAATTCGTGCTTCATAGAAATCTCAGATAGAATCGACGAATGAAACAGGTTCATTAAAAATTCACATCACGGATACAGAATGAAAAAAAAGAAAGCATGGGCTTCCCTCCCATATCTTGTGTCTATACTCTTTTTGCCCTGGTGGGTTTCTCTCTCATTTAATAAATGTCTAGAAACTTGGGTTCTTAATTGGTGGAATACCAGGCAATCCGAAATACTTTTGAATGATATTCAAGAGAAAAATGTTCTAGAAAAATTTATGGAATTAGAAGAACTATTCCTGTTGGACGAGATGATAAAGGAGTACTCGGAGACACATATGCAAAGGCTTCGTATAGGAATGCACAAGGAAACAATACAATTGGTCCAAAGACACAATGAATCTCATTTCCATATCATTTTGCATTTCTCTACAAATCTAATCTGTTTCGCTATTCTAAGTGGTTATTTTTTTCTGGGTAATGAAGAACTTTTCATTCTAAATTCTTGGATTCAGGAATTTCTCTATAACTTAAGTGATACAATCAAAGCTTTTTCGATTCTTTTAGTTACTGATTTATGGATCGGATTTCACTCGACTCATGGTTGGGAACTAATGATTGGTTCGATCTACAACGATTTTGGATTGGCTCAGAATGATCAGATTATATCTGGTCTTGTTTCCACTTTTCCAGTGATTCTAGATACAATTGTGAAATATTGGATCTTCCATTTTTTAAATCGTGTATCTCCTTCGCTTGTAGTAATTTATCATTCAATGAATGAATAATTCATTAGATCTTTTGATATCAATCAAATCAGAATCTTTCTTCATGTATAAATAAATCATTTTTCATCTTACTTATTCTTTATACTTCTACCTTTTCAATTCAAGGTATTCATACTATATTCCACCAGTACAATTCTTTCAGTACAATCAATAAAATGGCAAACTTGTGGATAGGGAATTCTACTAGTTACCTATCCAATTTATTGTAGAAAATTCCGGGGATCAATGATTGGACCATGCAAAATAGAAAGACTTTTTCTTGGGTAAAAGAACAGATGACTCGATCCATTTATGTATCGATCATGATATATGCAATAACTCGAGCATCTATTTCAAATGCATATCCCATTTTTGCGCAGCAGGGTTATGAAAATCCACGAGAAGCAACTGGGCGAATTGTATGTGCCAATTGCCATTTAGCTAATAAGCCCGTGGATATTGAAGTTCCGCAAGCTGTGCTTCCTGATACTGTATTTGAAGCAGTTGTTCGAATTCCTTATGATATGCAACTTAAACAAGTTCTTGCTAATGGTAAAAAGGGAGCTTTGAATGTAGGAGCTGTTCTTATTTTACCTGAGGGATTCGAATTAGCCCCCCCCGATCGTATTTCTCCCGAAATGAAAGAAAAGATGGGCAATCTTTCTTTTCAGTGTTATCGTCCTAATAAAAGAAATATTCTTGTGATAGGTCCTGTTCCCGGTCAGAAATATAGTGAAATCGTATTTCCTATTCTTTCCCCCGACCCTGCTACGAAAAAAGACGTTCACTTCTTAAAATATCCCATATATGTAGGTGGGAACAGGGGAAGGGGTCAGATTTATCCTGATGGTAGCAAGAGTAACAATACAGTTTATAATGCTACATCTGCTGGTATAGTAAGCAGAATAGCACGTAAAGAAAAGGGGGGATATGAAATAACCATAGTTGATGCTTCAGAAGGACGTCAAGTGGTTGATATTATACCTCCAGGACCAGAACTTCTTGTTTCAGAAGGTGAATCCATCAAGCTTGATCAACCATTAACAAGTAATCCAAATGTAGGAGGTTTTGGTCAGGGAGACGCAGAAATAGTGCTTCAAGATCCATTACGAGTCCAAGGCCTTCTGTTATTCTTGGCATCTGTGATTTTGGCACA